TTACAGTCGAGCCCGCTGACGCGTCCCTCCCATCAAGAAAGTCCTGATTTGACTTTCTTTTGGTTGTAATCCCGTATTCCTTAAAGTTCAAGTACGTAATTCGTCTGTCAGCTTAAATAAGTAAGCGAAGCGCCTAGTACTTCAAAAAGTCAAATGGGTTGAGGAGCGATTCGATTATATTAGTAAAATGCTAGCCGAAAGGCTGCGACGGATTCTGCGTTTTATCTCTAAATAAAGGGAGAGAAGTCGCGAGGGGAGGAAGAGAAAAAAAAGCTGCTATTTTACCGTCCGTAATAACCACTGTTTTCGGGTTATCAGGCATAAGCGTAGCAGATCTTCTTTAAGAAAAAAGTCCTTGCCTGCCAGATTTCATGTCGGCGGCATTACCTATGTTGAAGGAATAAACAGTGTGATCTTTTCCAAGGCAAAGAATAGCCTAGTAAATAAATACAGATGCGCCCGTGGGGTGAGACTTGACTTCTGATCCCACTCTTCCTTAAGTTTAAGCGCTGGTTCTATTCCCTTAAGTTTCAGTTTAAGGGGTTCAGCTCTCTGAGGAAAGACATTCTCTGGATTCTTTCTTTAGGAATGAAGACTACCAGGCTTTTTTCTAATCAAAGCCAGGCTTTAAAGACCGGCCCATCTCTTCTTTCACTAAGATCCCCCGCGGAATTCTTTGATGAAAAGTCTCTATATCCCACCCCAAAGCCCAATGGAATACAAGCGAGCAATTCTGCTGCTTTTTAGGAGTGATCTTAGGCCAGATGCGGGGCAAAATCCCACATCGAAAAGCATGTGTTAAGCATAGGGCTTAGTTGCATTTGAATGAGTAAGGGATGCCATTCAATCTGTTGGGGGAAGAACCCCAGCTATCTCATCTGCTGGAGTATGGGCTGAGAGCTAACTAGTTACTTTCTTACCTTACAAAATGAGTCTTACAATTTGATAAGAGTGAAGGGGAGAGATCTTTTATTATTTCTTTGCTAGCCGAGGAATTCGATTCTATATAATAGTAGCGGCATTCTTTTCTTGACTATTTATTTGCATCTTTCTCTGCGGAGGCAAGAGCTCTACAAGCAAATCACATATTGGAGAATAAGATTTAGAGCCGGCTCAAAGGCTGTCCTAATCCTAAAAGGGGTCAGGCTTACCCGCCGTCCCTTTTCCTCAATCTCAATAAGGCTCGGTAAACGAGATTCTCGTCTTGAAGAACCCCAGAATTCGTCATTCATGATGTGCCCCCAATCTTCATTATCGGAACTAGCCAACAATCAATCTTCGAGCTAGAGTCGTCAGAACGGTTTAGCTGTGGGAATAGGCTATAAGGGCTGCTCGCCTTTGATTGAAATGCAAGGAAGTCAGCAGGAAGGGGAAAGGTCTCTTTTTAGTATCAATCTGTTCTTCTTTCCATTTTCAATAAGTCTCCCTCTCAATCTGTGTCTGCAAGAAGGAAGGATCAAGAGCTAGAGGAAGTTACTATGTCTTAAGCGCGTTTACGCCTACAAGAGCATAGTCGTCAAGCAAGCGGTCATGTAAACCAGATTAACAAAGAGTTGATTCAAAGCTAGGACTTGAAGAGCGTGACTCGACTGAAAGGAGAGGTTTGCAGAGCTCTACCGGGTTTGAAGAGGCGACCTACAGGGAGAGAGACGGAGGCGGTGACTCGACCGATAGGGAGAGGGGCGGAGCTTTTAAGCCCTTTTGCTGGATTGTTGGTCCGCAGCCCCGCCCTATAGAATAGAATGAATAAGGAGAGGCTGAAATATTCTTTTTATTAGCTGACCGAGCCACTCTTAGACTACTCCTTACCTCACCCCCCCCCTCCTTGTCACTTAAAGGGCGAAGTCGCTGAAGCGAGTCTAAAAGGCCAAAGAGTGATCTTTGAACGCTACTACGCATCCTTAATAATAGTCAACTAGTGTAAGGTAGGTTTGGGTATAGCAGGACTTGAACCTGCGACCATTAGGTTAAAAGCCCAATGCTCTACCAACTGAGCTATACACCCCAAAAAAGATGTAGTAGTAAATAAGGATTGGTGCGGAAAAGAAAAGAGGGTGGCCCCTCTTCTTCTCATCATAAGGGGCTTGGGCTCTCAAGCCGGCCTGACTTAACAAGCACCTTTCTTAGTAAGGTAAGGTTGCTTGTTTCCACTCATTGAAGATTCTATCTACAAAAGAAGGTCAACGGGGGATACTCAAGTTGCTCTCACTGACACAATCTACGAGAAGGTGAGGTCGTCTTTCTTTCCAGCCGCCATACGGTTGCCTTAAAGACGGAGAAGGGGAGGAGCGGTTATCTATGTAATTAAGGTCTTTGTTTTGTTGGCCGTTATTCCGGTTGAGCACTCTCTTTTCTTTGTTCAATTTCGTCTTACCAAACTTCACTGACTTCTGACCAACCCGCGAAGGGTTGTGAGGCATATCTAAGGTAAAGGCCAGGTACGAAGAATGAATCTATATCTGTGTACGGAAGTTGCCGGCCGGCGGCCGCTCAACTGTTC